AATAAGATGCCTGATAAAAAGGACTATCTTGATAGGATAGATTATGTAAAATTTACTCTTATTATAATTATATATTTTAGAATTAAACTAAAACTAAAGAATTCAAAATTCCACGTGCATCTTACACTAATATATAAAAAGAAAAGTAAACTAATTTAAGTTAGTAGGTTCATACCCTAAATATAGAAAACAAATTCTCTTTTCTAATAAATATAAAATTAATACTAACATTTTCAATTTTAATTATAAGAACAATTATTACCTTAACATCCAATAACTGATTAGGGATATGAATAGGAATAGAAATAAATTTAATATCATTTATTCCAATATTAAGAGAAAAAATAAATAAAAAAGCATCTCAGAGAATAATAATTTATTTTTTAACACAAAGAATTGGAAGAATTATTTTATTATTTACAATTTTATCTAATAAATTTATTATATATAACATTAATGATCAATTAATAAAAACAATTTTAATTATAAGCCTTATAATCAAGTTAGGGGGTGCCCCATTCCATATATGATTACCTGAAATAATAAGAAATATAAGATGAAAAAACGCAGTAATTTTAATAACATGACAAAAAATTGCCCCAATAACAATTTTAAGAAATAATAATGAAAAAAGAATATTTATATTCATTATTATATCAACAATAATTGGAGCAATTGGAGGACTAAATCAAACTTCTATTCGAAAAATAATAGCATATTCATCAATCAACCACTTAAGATGAATAATAATAATAATAATAATAGAAAATAATTGATATTTATATTTAATAATTTATTCATTAATTATTATAATACTTTTTCTTATATTAAATAAAAAAAATATTTTATTTATAAATCAACTAAATATAAATAAAATAACAATCATAGAAAAAATAACATTAACAACTTTAATAATAAGAATGGGGGGTTTACCCCCATTTATTGGATTTTTACCCAAATGAATAACAATTCAAAGAATATTAAATTCAAGAATATGGATAATATTAATATTAATAGTAATAATATCATTAATTACACTTTTTTATTACTTACGAATAATATACCCATTAATTTTAATCTATAATACAAAAACAAAATGAATTAATTTAATAACAAAAAGAAAAATAACAATTATAATTATATTATTAAATATTTTATTACCAATTATATTAATAATACCAATATTTTAAAGCTTTAAGTTAATTAATCAAACTATTAACCTTCAAAGTTAAAAATATGTCAAGCATAAGCTTTAACAATTCTTGTTACTTTAGATTTGCAATCTAATATCATAATTATTGACTATAAAGCCTGATAAGAGATATTTAATATCATATATAAATTTACAATTTATAACCTAAAATTTCAGCCATCTTATCTTATCCTTGAATAAATGACTTTTTTCAACAAATCACAAAGACATTGGATCTTTATATTTTATTTTTGGAATATGAGCTGGAATAATTGGATCTTCTATAAGATGAATTATTCGAGTTGAATTAGGACAACCAGGAACATTTATTGGTGACGATCAAATTTATAATGTAATTGTAACAGCACACGCTTTTATTATAATTTTTTTTATAGTAATACCTATCATAATTGGAGGTTTTGGAAATTGATTAGTACCTTTAATAATTGGAGCACCAGATATAGCTTTCCCTCGAATAAATAATATAAGATTTTGACTATTACCACCTTCACTAACACTATTAGTATCAAGAAGACTAGTAGAAATAGGAGCAGGAACTGGATGAACTGTTTACCCACCACTATCAAGAAATATTTCACATAGAGGACCTTCAGTAGATTTAGCAATTTTTTCATTACATTTAGCAGGTGTATCTTCAATTCTAGGAGCAGTAAATTTTATCTCAACAATTATTAATATACGACCAGCAGGGATAACATTAGAACGAACCCCTTTATTTGTATGATCAGTAGGTATTACTGCATTATTATTATTATTATCTTTACCAGTTTTAGCTGGAGCTATTACAATATTATTAACAGATCGAAACTTTAATACTTCTTTTTTTGACCCCACAGGAGGAGGAGACCCTATTTTATACCAACACTTATTCTGATTCTTTGGACATCCAGAAGTATACATTTTAATTTTACCAGGATTTGGACTAATTTCCCATATTATTAGACAAGAAAGAGGTAAAATAGAAGCATTTGGAACACTAGGTATAATTTATGCAATACTAGCAATTGGTTTATTAGGGTTTATTGTATGAGCCCACCATATATTCACAGTAGGAATAGATGTAGATACACGAGCATACTTTACATCAGCAACAATAATTATTGCTGTCCCAACTGGAATTAAAATTTTCAGATGATTAGCAACCTTACATGGAACAAATTTAAAATATACTCCTGCAACACTATGGGCTTTAGGATTTGTATTTTTATTTACTATTGGGGGTTTAACGGGAGTAATTTTAGCAAATTCATCAATTGATATCATCTTACATGACACTTACTATGTAGTAGCACATTTTCATTATGTACTATCTATAGGAGCAGTATTTGCAATTATAGGAAGATTTATTCAATGATTCCCCCTATTTACAGGATTAACAATAAAAAACAAATGATTAAAAACACAATTCTTTACAATATTTTTAGGAGTTAATTTAACTTTTTTTCCTCAACACTTCCTTGGATTAAGAGGAATACCACGACGATACTCAGATTACCCTGATTATTTTACCACATGAAATATTATTTCATCAATTGGTTCAACTATATCTATAATTAGAATTATTATATTTATCGCTATTATTTGAGAAGCATTAGCAGCAAAACGAAATCTTATTTTTAATAATAACATATCCTCAAGTATTGAATGATTACAATTAACACCCCCTGCAGAACACTCATATTCAGAATTACCTATATTAATATCATTCTAATATGGCAGAATAGTGCCATGAATTTAAGCTTCATATATAAAGATTTAATCTTTTATTAGAAATGACAAGTTGAGGATCAGTAAAATTACAAGATGCAATAACACCTCTAATAGAACAATTAATTTTTTTCCATGATCACACATTAATAATTTTAATAATAATCACAATTTTAGTATCTTACACAATAATTAACTTAATAACAAATAAATTAATTAATCGATTTTTATTAGAAGGACAAACTGTAGAATTCATTTGAACATTATTACCAGCAATTACCTTAATTTTTATTGCATTACCCTCATTACATTTATTATACTTAATTGATGAAATTAATAAACCTTTAATTACTCTAAAAACTATTGGACATCAATGATACTGAAGTTATGAATATTCTGATTTTAATAAAATTGAATTCGACTCCTATATAAAACCAACAAATGAATTAGAAAACTTTGAATTTCGATTATTAGATGTAGATAACCGTGTAATTTTACCTATAAATACACAAATTCGTATCATAATTACTGCAGCAGATGTACTACATTCATGAGCTTTACCATCTTTAGGAGTAAAAATTGATGCAACTCCTGGACGATTAAACCAAGGATCAATAATAATTAATCAATCAGGATTATTCTTTGGACAATGTTCAGAAATTTGTGGAGCAAATCATAGATTTATACCAATTGTAATTGAATCCGTACCAAGAAAATTATTTATTAATTGACTTAAAACATTCTCATTAAGTGGCTGAAAGTAAGCATTGGTCTCTTAAACCAAATTATAGTAAATAACTAATACTCTTAATGAAGAATTTAGTTTATAAAAAAAAACATTAATTTGTCAAATTAAAGAAATATAATTATATAATTCTTAATCCCACAAATAGCTCCATTATGATGAGAAGTATTATACATTTTAACAACTAGAATATTAATATTAACCACAATTATTATTTATCATAGAAAAGAAAATAAAATCAATAATAATAAAAAAACTTATAAAACCCTAAAAAATAATTGAAAATGATAACTAATCTATTTTCAGCTTTTGATCCAGCTACTAGAAAATCAATATCTTTAAATTGAATTAGAATTATTTTAGTAATAATCTTAATTCCTATAAATTATTGAATTTTACCTAGAAAAATTATAATTATTAAAACAATAGTAATTAAAACATTATCACATGAATTTAAATTATTATTAGGGCCAACATCAAAAGGATTTTCATTACTATCTATTTCTTTAATAATTTATATTTTAATTAATAATATATTAGGATTATTACCATACATTTTCACAGGATCAAGACATATAACTTTTACTTTAACCCTAGCTCTACCACTATGATTATCTTTAATACTATATGGTTGAATTAATCATATAAACCATATATTTGCACATTTAGTACCTTCTGGTACACCAGGATTATTAATACCATTTATAGTAATTATTGAAACATTAAGAAATTTAATTCGACCGGGTGCACTAGCTGTACGATTAATAGCAAATATAATTGCAGGACATTTATTAATAAGCTTATTAGGAAATAACAATAGAATAAATATAATTTTGCCAACTATTCTAATAATCCAAATCATGTTAATATTATTTGAAACAGCTGTAGCAATAATTCAAGCATATGTATTCTCAATTTTAATAACATTATACACTAGAGAACTAACATAATGAAAATACACAGAAATCATCCATACCATTTAGTAGATTATAGACCCTGGCCACTAACAGGATCAATTGGAGCAATAACAATAACATCAGGAATAGTATTATGATTTCACAAAAATGAAATATATTTATTTCAATTAGGAATATTAATTAATCTATTAACTATATATCAATGATGACGAGATATTGTACGAGAAGGAACATTTCAAGGTAAACATACAATTAAAGTAGTAAATGGTTTAAAATTAGGAATAATTTTATTTATTATTTCTGAAGTATTCTTTTTCATTTCATTCTTCTGAGGATTTTTTCATAGAAGATTATCACCCACAATAGAACTAGGAATATTTTGACCACCCCAAGGAATTAAAACATTTAACCCTATAGGAATTCCATTATTAAATACAATAATTTTATTGTCTTCAGGAATTTCAGTAACATGAGCACACCACAGATTAATAAATAATTTACATAGACAAGTAACAAAATCTTTAACAATTACAGTTATTTTAGGTATTTTATTTACTTTATTACAAGGATATGAATACTTAGAAGCAAGATTTTGCATTAGAGATTCAATTTATGGATCAACATTCTTTATAGCAACAGGATTTCATGGATTACATGTAATTATTGGAACTACATTTCTAATTATTTGTCTTATACGACACATAAAATACCACTTTTCAAAAACACACCATTTCGGATTCGAAGCAGCAGCTTGATACTGACACTTTGTAGATGTAGTATGATTATTCCTTTATATTTCAATTTACTGATGAGGTAGATACTTTTTTAGTATAAAAAAATATATTTGATTTCCAATCAAAAGATCTTAAATTAAAGAAAAAGTAATTTTAAAAATTTTATTAACATTAATAATAGCAATATTAATTGCAACATTATTAATAACAATTTGTACAACAATTTCAAAAAATATAAACTCAGACCGGGAAAAAAGATCCCCATTCGAATGTGGATTTGACCCAAAATCAACAGCACGATTACCATTTTCACTACAATTTTTCCTAATTGCAGTTCTATTCTTAATTTTTGATATTGAAATTATTATCATTTTACCAATAATAATAACTTTAAAATTAATAAATAATATAATATGAACAATTACAATAACATTATTTATAATAACATTACTATTAGGATTATACTATGAATGAAAAAGAGGAATATTAAAATGAGCTTAGAAAATGGGGATGTAGTTAAAAATAACATTTAATTTGCATTTAAAAAGAACTATATATATTAGTCTTCCTCAAAGTAAAGAAGTAAAAAAATTACATTTAGTTTCGACCTAAAATTAGGGAAAAATTACATAACCCCTTACTTAAATAATCATTAATTGAAGCCAAAATAGAGGCCTCTTATTGTTAATAAGATAACTGATATATTATTTATCCAATTAAAAGGGAAAGAAGATTCTAAAGAAAGCTGCTAACTATTCTTTATAAGCGGTTAAATTCCGTTATTCCCTTAATATTAAATTTATATAGTTTAAAATAAAACAATTCATTTTCAATGAATAATTGAGATAAATTCTCTATAAATTTTACCTAGAAAGTTATCACTTATCTTAATATCTTCAATATTAAACTTTAAAAATTAAGCTACCTAGGTAAATAAAAATAAATAAAAAGAACAAAACAAAAGCTGAAAAAAATAACTTCAAATTATTATTCTGTAATAAAGAATTAAACTTTCTCAAAAAATTATTATAAAATACTAAACAATTAGAAATAATATATTCCCCTCAACCTATTCTAATTAAATCTTCACAAATAATAGAATTATTTAAAACAGGACGATATAAAAAAAAAGTTCTAAAAGAAGGTAAAAACCATATACCCCCTAAAAAACTATAAATCAAATTATAAATATAACCAAAAGAAATCTCATAAAAATAAATTAAATTTAATAAATAAACAAAAATAGAAGAAAAGAATAATAAAATTAAAGGGATAATCTTTAAAACCAAAGGAATAAAAATAAAAATAGGATAAGAAAAAATAAATCAAGATAAAAAAACACCAGCAAATAAACCTATAAAAACTAAAAAAATCATAGAAGTTAATATAATTAAATCCTCCTCATATAAACATAAACTTGAAACACCTAAATAACCATATAAAATAAAATAAACTAAACGTAAAGTATAAAAAACAGTTAAAGCAATAGAACTAATAAATAAAAAATAAATAAAAAAATTAAAAGTATTTATCTGAACAAATTCCATAGCTAAATCCTTTCTGTAAAACCCAGAAAGAAATGGAAAACCACATAAAGATATATTAGCAACACAAAAAGCTGATAAAGTATAAGGAAAATGATTAATTAAACCACCTATATAACGAATATCTTGAGAATCATTTATACAATGAATAATTAAACCAGCACACAAAAACAATAAAGCCTTAAAAAAAGCATGAGTTAATAAATGAAAAAAAGAAATATTATAACTACCAATAAACAAAATACCCATTATTAAACCAAGTTGACTCAAAGTAGATAAAGCAATAATTTTTTTCAAATCAAACTCAAAACTTGCACCAAGACCAGATATAAATATAGTTAAAATCGAAAGAATTAATAAAAAAGTAATATCAAAAGATTTAAATAAAGAATTAAAACGAATCATTAAATAAACACCAGCAGTAACTAAAGTAGAAGAATGAACTAAAGCTGAAACAGGAGTAGGAGCAGCCATTGCTGCAGGTAATCAAGAAGAAAAAGGAATTTGAGCACTTTTAGTAAAAGCAGCTAATACTAATAAAAACAATAAAATATAATATCAAAAAAAATCAAAATGCAAATAATATAAAAAATGCCAGCTACCATTACTTAAAAACCAAGAAATAGAAAATAAAATTGCAACATCACCAACACGGTTAGTTAAAATAGTAAGTATTCCAGCACTAAAAGATTTATAATTTTGAAAAAAAATAACTAAACAATAAGAAACTAAACCTAAACCATCTCAACCAATTAAAATACTAATTAAATTAGGACTAACAATTATAAATATTATAGAAAAAACAAATAAAATAACTAAATATAAAAAACGTAAAACATTTAAATCATTAAATATATAAGAATAACTATAATAAATAACTATAGATCTAATTAATAAAACACTACCTATAAATAATAAAGATATTCAATCAAACAATAAAGTTATAACAAAAGAACAAGAATTAATAGAAAAAAATTCCCAATCACAAAAAATTACCCTATCAACATTAAAAAAATATAAACCTAAATAAAAAAAATAAATACCAAAAGTTAAAAAGGCCATTGATCAAACTTTATAATATAACATATTAAACCTAAGATTAAAAATAATTCCTACAATACCACAAATTGTTATTCTAATTTAAACTACTTAAGTAAATAAATTATAATCATAATATAAAAATATCAATTTTAATAAATAATAAATTCAAAGGAATAAAATGATATAATATTAACAAAAACTCACGAAAATTACCAGAAGAAAAACTCTTTAAACCAGAATATAAAGAACCATGCTGAATAATAGAATACAAATAAATACTATAACAACAACCAAAAAAAGAAATAATAAATAAAAAAATCATATTTAAATAATCCCAACCAATTAAACTATTTAATAACAAACATTCACCCAATAAATTTAAAGAAACAGGTCTAGCAATATTATTAATAATAAATAAAAACCAAAATATACTAATTAAAGGTATAATAGTAATATATCCTTTATTAATAAATAAACTACGAGAAAAAGAACGCTCATAAATAATATTAGCTAAAGCAAATAACCCAGAAGAACATAAACCATGGCCTAACATTAAAACTAAAGAACCAAAAAACCCATAAAAACTCAAAGTTATAATACCACTAATAACCAATCTTATATGAACAACAGAAGAATAAGCAATTAAAGACTTAATATCAACTTGACAAAGACATAAAATTCTCAATAATATACCACCAAATAAACTAAAAATAACTCAAAATCAACTAAAATTTAAAGAATAAACCCAAATAAAATAAAAAACACGACATAAACCATAACCCCCTAATTTTAATAAAACACCTGCCAAAATTATAGAACCAGAAACAGGAGCTTCAACATGAGCCTTAGGTAATCAAAAATGAAAAAAAGCCAAAGGCATTTTAACTAAAAAGGCCAAAATCAAACCAATATATAAATAAAAATTACAATCAACAAAAATTAAAAAATAAAATAACGTATTACAAGAATAATATAAATAAAAAATACATAATAATAGGGGAAGAGATGCAAATAAAGTATAAAATAATAAATAAAAACCTGCAACTAAACGCTCAGGCTGATAACCCCAACCAAAAATCAAAAATAAAATAGGAACTATACTACTTTCAAAAAAAATATATAATAATAATAAATTAAAAGAACTAAAAGTAAAAATTAAAAAAAATAATATAAAATAAAGAATAAAAATAAATTCACAAATATTTCTATTATTAAATTTAATCTGCCCTCTAGCCAACAATATTAAAATAGTAAGCCAAATAGATAAAAAAACTATACAATAAGATAAAATATCCATACCAAAACTATAACTCAATCCACAAAAAAAATTATTACTAAAATAAAACAAAAATAAAAAACTTAAAATAAATAAAGAAACAATAAAAAGCCATCAATTACTTAAAATAGGGATTAAAAATAACAAAAAAAATAAATACTTTATCATGTTAAAACAGATAAACTAGATAAATAATCATTACCATGACTACGAATTATACTAACTAAAACCCCTAAACCCAAAGCCCCTTCACAAACAGAAAAAATTAAAAAAATCAAAATAAAATAAATTTCAAAACCAGATAATATTAAAAAAATATTAAAAATAAAATAAAGAAACAAAACTAAATATTCAAGACTAAACAAAGTTAATAATAAATGCTTATGATTAAAACAAAATACTAACACACCTCTCAAAAATATAACAGTTAATGATAAAGTAATAACTATATAATTAAAAAAATAAATTATATAGAATCAGAATAAAGATAAATCTTTCCCTTAGTCCCCAAAACTAAAATTCTAAATAAACTACACTCTGGTGAAATCAGCATACGTTCACAAGACCCCCCCTTCCTTTCCCCCCTCCAATGGGGGAAATTGTTTTAATAGTTTAAAAAAAAAAACAATGATTTTGTAAATCAAAAATAGGGTTATCCTTTAAAACTATATATCTTACTTTAATAATTATAAATATAATTTCATTCTCACTATTATGAGTTAAACACCCTATTAGAATAGGGCTAATAATTATTACCCAAACATTAAATATTTCTATAATAGTTGGGATAATTTCAGGAAGTTTCTGATTCTCCTATGTAATTGTTATTGTTATACTAAGAGGAATACTAGTTTTATTTATTTACATAGCTAGAATTGCATCAAATGAAAAATTTTTCACACCAGTTAAGATAATTTATATAAGTGTATCAATAATTATTGTAGGGTTAATTATACAAATTTTTCTTAATCCATCAATATTAGAATTTAATAAAATACAAATAATTAATAATACAGAAGTATTAATATTAATTAATCTAATAAATAATAATAAAATTATTATTATAATAGTATTATATTTATTTTTTAGAATATATGTAATTTCATCAATTGTTAATATTTCAGAAGGACCTTTACGAGTAAATAAATAATGAATAAACCAATACGAAAAACCCATCCATTATTTAAAATTATTAATAGATCTTTAATCGATTTACCTTCTCCTTCAAATATTTCCTTATGATGAAATATGGGATCAATATTAGGAGTATGTTTAATAATTCAATTAATTAGAGGTATCTTTTTAGCTATACATTACACTGCCAATATTGAAATAGCATTTAATAGTGTAATTCACATTTGTCGAGATGTTAATTATGGTTGACTTTTACGATATACACACGCTAATGGAGCATCATTATTTTTCATTTGTTTATACCTTCACATTGGACGAGGAATATATTATGGATCATATTTATTAATAATAACATGAAATGTAGGAGTAATTTTATTATTAATAGTAATAGCTACTGCTTTTCTAGGTTATGTATTACCTTGGGGACAAATATCATTATGAGGTGCAACAGTTATTACTAATTTATTATCAGCTATCCCTTATTTAGGTAATGATTTAGTAAAATGATTATGAGGGGGGTTCTCTGTTGATAATGCAACTTTAAATCGATTCTTTACATTACATTTTTTATTACCTTTTATTATTTCAGCTTTAGTAATAATCCATTTATTATTTTTACATCAAACAGGGAGAAATAATCCTTTAGGGTTAAATAGCAATTATGATAAAATCCCTTTTCACCCATTTTTTTCAATTAAAGATTTAATAAGAATCTTTATTATTTTACTATTATTCTCTTGTTTAATTATAATAGAACCATTAATATTAGGTGATCCTGAAAATTTTATCCCTGCTAATCCTTTAGTAACTCCTGTCCATATTCAACCTGAATGATATTTTTTATTTGCTTATGCTATTTTACGATCAATCCCTAATAAATTAGGAGGAGTAATTGCAATAATTAGATCTATTATTATTATTATAATCCTACCATTTACTAATAAAGCTAATTTCCAAAGAATTAAATTTTACCCTATTAACAAACTATTATTTTGAATATTTACTGCTACAATTATATTATTAACTTGAATTGGTGCTCGACCGGCAGAAGAACCTTTTATTCTAACTGGACAAGTACTTACAGTAATTTATTTTATATATTTTATTATTTCACCTATTATACTTAAATTATGAGAAAAATAGTTAATTAAACTTTAGATAAGTTTATATTTTGAAAATATAAAAAAATGGTTAAATTCCATTATTAACTTTAAACTACTTAAATTAATGAAAATATTGTATATTAATAATAATAATAAAGAATAAAAAATAAAATAATTTAAAGAAATAGGCAAAAAAACTTTCCAAGTTAAATATATTAATTTATCATAACGAAATCGAGGTAAAACTCCTCGAACTCAAATAAATCAAAAAATCAATAAAACCAATTTAATAAAAAAAAATAAATTAAAAAAATCTCCACCTAAAAAAAATAATACAGATAATAAACTTATAAAAATAATACTTATATACTCAGACAAAAAAATAAAAGCAAAACTCGCACCACTATATTCAATATTAAACCCTCTAACTAACTCTCTCTCCCCTTCTGCAAAATCAAAAGGGGCTCGGTTAGTCTCAGCTAAACAACTAGACAATCAACAAATTCAAAGAGGAAAAGAGAAAAAAATAAATCATACACCACATTGAAAACGTAAAAAATTTAAAAGATTAAAACTATTAATAAAAAGAAATAAACATAAAATAATTAAAGCCATACTAACTTCATAAGAAATAGTTTGAGCAACAGCCCGTAAACCACCTAATAAGGAATATTTAGAATTTGAAGATCAACCAGATAATATTACACCATAAACACCCAACCCAGTACAACATAAAAAAAATATTAAACCAAATATAAAACCAAAAACATTAGAAATTTGAGGAAACAATGACCATATTACAAAAGATAATAATAATATAATAATAGGAGTTATATAATAAATAAAAAAATTAGATATAAAAGGATAAGTTTGCTCTTTAAAAAATAATTTTAAACCATCTGCAAAAGGTTGAAATAAACCAATTAAACCTACTTTATTAGGACCTTTACGCAATTGAATATAACCTAAAACCTTACGTTCTAATAAAACTACAAAACCTGATGAAAGTAAAACTATAATAATTAAAATTAAATAATTAAGTAAAAAAATTACTATTTGTAATATTATATTACATTAATAAATTCTAAATTTATTGCATTAATTTTTCTGCCAAAATAGTTAATAATAATCAATAAAAATTAAATTTTAATAGTAAAAGGTCCTTTCGTACTATATTACTAAAATTTATAAATTGTAGATAGAAACCAACCTGGCTTACGCCGGTCTGAACTCAGATCATGTAAAGGTTTAAAGGTCGAACAGACCTAGAAAATAAGCTACTGCACTATAAATCTAACTTTAATCCAACATCGAGGTCGCAAACTACTTCATCGATAAGAACTCTCCAAAGTAATTACGCTGTTATCCCTAAGGTAATTTAATCTTTTAATCTTAATATAAAGGATCAAAAATACACTAATTTATGATTAAAATATAAATAAAAGTTAAAAAATTTTTACTGTCACCCCAACAAAAATTAAATTAAAAAAATATTACAAAAATAAATACTAAAATAAAAAAAATTAATAAATTAATTAAAATTCTAAAGGGTCTTCTCGTCCCACAACTATATTTAAGCTTTTTTACAAAAAAATTAAATTCAAATTAATTTAAATTAAGAAAGATTATTTCTCGTCCAACCATTCATACAAGCCTTCAATTAAAAGACAAATTATTATGCTACCTTTGTATAGTTAAAATACTATAGCAATTTAATTTAATCATTGAGCAGGTCAGACTTAAAATTAAAATCTATAAGACATGTTTTTGTTAAACAGGCGAAAATAATATTTGCCGAATTCCTAAATCTAAATTAATAAATCTACTAATTCTATCATTAAAACTATAAAATATAAATTAAATTATATTATCAAATAATAAAATAAATATTTATTAAATAAAAATAATTAAAAAAATTAATTATAACAAAATAAAAGATGGATATTTCTAAACCTACAACAATTAAAAAAAATAAATAATTATATAAAAATTATCAAGCTAATCCCTAATAATTTTTAAATTTTAAATCATTATTAAATCAAAATTTAAAATAACATTAAAATTTATAAATTAAATTTAATTCTAAGATAACCAGATATTTAAAATTGAATAACATATAATTACTAAAACCAAATAATAAATTATTTTATAACATAAAATTACATTAAGTTTTATCTCCTTTAATTTCGGGAAAAATAATAATAATTATTTTTAAATAAATAAACCCTGATACAAAAGGTACTGAAAATTTAATCATACTTATATAAAATAAAATAATAACCCTTTACAGTACTATAAACTATCACAAAAATTTTCATTTCTATAAAAAATACTAAATTAAATATTATTTTAATTAAATTAATTAATAAAAAAAAATAAAATAAATAAATTATTAATCAAATTAAATTGAATTGCACAATTTATATTATTATTGTAAATAATAATACCTTCTTAAAGGATAATTTGTAAAATCCAACCCCACTTTCCAATAGAATTACTTTGTTACGACTTATCTCAATTTAATGAGAGTGACGGGCGATATGTGCATAACTTAGTGCTTAAATCAAAAATAGTAGATACTAAAATTTACTTTTAAATCCTTTTTAATATAAAATAATAATAATAATAATCCAATAAATAACATTAAATGTAACCCATTACAACCTTTAATATAACTGCACCTTGACCTGACATTATTTAAATAATAATTAAAGAAAATAATAATCCTAATAAAACATTCTAATGACAGAGATATACAAATTAAATTAAAGTTAAATCCAACGTGGATTATCGATTAAAGAACAGGTTCCTCTAAACAGATTAAGTTACCGCCAAAATCTTTTAATTTAAAGATCATAACTATTAATACCAAAAAAAATCAAATCTTTAAGCTCAAAATAATAGGGTATCTAATCCTAGTTTAAAAAATGAGTTTCATATTTAATATTTAACCAAAAATCTAATATAAAATTAAAATTTCACTTAATAATAATTATAATAAAATCCAAGAAAAATAACTAAATATTTTTTAAAAAAAATAACTAGAATAAATTGTATAACCGCATTTGCTGGCACAATTTTTAATTATTCTAACCAAATTGACTAATACTAAAATAATTTATTTTAATAAAATTTTTAACTGCGAATAAAAACCATTATTCTTTAAGAATAATAATATAACACACAAAAATTCACATGTAAAGACATTTTTTAGCTATTTAAATTAGTTAGAATCAAACTAAGTTTTTAGTCTTGTAAAAAAGCTACTTCGCGGTGCACATAATTACCATCCCCCTCTCCCCCTGCATCTATGTAAATATTTACCTATGTTCAATACATATATTAGATAGTTGATATACTGTAGTGTTACATATGTTAGATACATATATATTAGTCACTTTACCGGCTAGAAACACGCCTAAATCATTAACTGTTATCCCTTTATTTATTTTTTTCTATTCTCACCCTTATAGATTAACTACGTGGCTCTGTTCATTACCCATTTGCTTAAACTCCCTGTCAGCTAAATAGTTGCATATTATTCTCCTCTCACCCTTATAGATTAACTACGTGGCTCTGTTCATTACCCATTTGCTTAAACTCCCTGTCAGCTAAATAGTTGCCTAAATAGTTGCATATATTATATTCTCTCCCCCTTCCAGGCATAGGCCCCCGCCTTCTTTTATTTCTAAAAAAAGATTAATAAGGTTATTACTCAATTAAAATAATTTTTTTTCTTATATAAAACTTTTAATTTAATTAAATTTTATAAATTTCCCCCATAAAATCTACAAATTTTTTAATTACAATTAAAAGTTTTAATCTTATTAAAAAAAAAGTAGTTCGCGGCACCTAAAATATCTATTTATTCACAAATTTAATATATATTAAATCTTTTAAAAATATATATTTCAAATAATACCAAACCAAAAATCAACCTCATATAATATAAAACACAAAAAAGAATTAAATCAAACAGAATACCAAACCAAAAATCAACCTCATATAATATAAAACACAAAAAAGAATTAAATCAAACAGAATACCAAACCAAAAATCAACCTCATATAATATAAAACACAAAAAAGAATTAAATCAAACAGAATACCAAACCAAAAATCAACCTCATATAATATAAAACACAAAAAAGAATTAAATCAAACAGAATAATAATACCTAAATAATAAGAATTAAGATCCGTAAACTAAGTTTTTAACTTATAAATTATTATTTATTTTATTAAGAAAATCAATTGCCCCATCAATTGAAAAAAAAATAAATTAAAAATAATAATCTAAACTTAATTATTAGTTAAAGGAGTTAAATTTAAAATTATGAAAAATTTAGATGCCTGCCTAATTTAAAATAATTAAACTATATATTAATAATTATAAATATAAATCACCTCTAATCTTTAAATAATAAATTATTATTTATTTAATAAAAAAAATCAATTGCCCCATCAATTGAAAAAATAAATTAAAAATAATAATCTAAACTTAATTATTAGTTAAAGGAGTTAAATTTAAAATTATAAAAAATTTAGATGCCTGTCTACTTAAAATAATTAAACTATATATTAATAATTATAAATATAAAGCACCTCTAATCTTTAAATAATAAATTATTATTTATTTAATAAAAAAATCAATTGCCCCATCAATTGAAAAAATAAATTAAAAATAATAATCTAAACTTAATTATTAGTTAAAGGAGTTAAATTTAAAATTATGAAAAATTTAGATGCCTGTCTACTTAAAATAATTAAACTATATATTAATAATTATAAATATAAATCACCTCTAATCTTTAAATAATAAATTATTATTTATTTAATAAAAAAATCAATTGCCCCATCAATTGAAAAATAAATTAAAAATAATAATCTAAACTTAATTATTAGTTAAAGGAGCTAAATTTAAAATTATGAAAAATTTAGATACCTGTCTACTTAAAATAATTAAACTATATATTAATAATTATAAATATAACCTTAATCTTATAATATTGGATCCGTAAATTAAGTTTTTAATTTACAAATTACTATTTATTTAATTAAGAAAATCAATTGCAAATTAACTAAAACATAAATTAAAAAT